TACAGGAAAAGGACTAATCAGTTATTTCTGCCATCGCCTCAAACGTGTCAATATTTTCACTAATGGTACGTAAATGTAACTCCTTGTTCAAAGAACTATTCAGAGTGCCTCGAGCTCCTTTTAAAACTTGTTGGAAAACCTGTTGTCGGACTTGCTGAACCGCCCTTTGGTGGTCAAAACGAATGGTTTCATTTTTGTAATTTTCTAATTCTTCCAAAGTGTTATAAGTTGACTTAATCAAATTCAATTTTTCTCGTTCTATCTCCGAGTATCCATTCACTCGAAATTGATCTGCTTCCCTTTCGACTTTCCGTAAGCGAGCCCGGGCCTTTTCCAGCCGTTGAATGGCCCCCCCCTGCAGTTCCTCTGAATTTTGAATAGTATTCAGGATCTTCCGTTTTCGATTATCTAATAAATCACTTAATGAAAGTAGATTATCTTTCCATTCATCTCAAAACTTACATGATCCCTTCCCGAACCAAACATGAATTTTTCGATTCATTTGGCTCTCACACTCAATTACTTCAACTTTTTAAGTATGGGGGCAATTCCCATATCTTTTTTTTTAATGTAATGAGCCTATCCTCTACCTCTCTTCTCTATTCATATTCCAAGATGTCGCGACTAATCACTAATCCAAGACCAGAATATTTTGAGGACTCTTCTGACGGAACAAAACAAAAATATTGAATTGTCAGCAAAGTTGTTTCTTTTTTTCGTCAAATCCAAAGAATTCTTCTTACTTTCTATTATACACAGGTCACCGATTCAGCATAAAAAGCGGTTGATTGAAATATTTCAAATATTTTGCATTCCAATAAAAGAAAAGGCTCAAATAATTTTATCGAAATGAGTGTTTTATATCGAAAAAAAAACAAATTCCAATTTTGCAAACATTTCTATTCTATATTAATATAGTAGTAGAAAGAGTACCATGCTGCGTCTGGACTTAAAACAGTTTGGTTTAGCTTTAACCATGTTAATGACCCCACACTATTGGTTTGGTTGATAGAGAATCAAAGTAGATTTACCAATGAATCACGAAATGCTATGGTTCTTAAATATGATTTGAAATTGATTCAGAAGTAATTCGCGGAATCGTGCACCTTTTTCGATCTAGTTATAATGAAAAAAAGTACAGCTGGTTGGATCCAGCCTATTCTTGAAATAAACAACTCGCACGCACTCCCTTTCCAAAAAAGATCAATACACCAAGGACTACACTTAGATTTATTGGATTTGTTGCTAAAATATCGGTATTAAACCCGAAACTCCCGGCAAATGACCAGCGAACCAAGGAAACGAAAGAATCGGTTATATTTTTCATATTATCTCCTCTTTTAGATAGACTAAAAAAAAATACGTAATTTGCATATTTATAGGATTAAACAAAGGGATTCGCAAATAAAAGCGCTAATGCTACAACCAGTCCATAAATTGTTAAAGCTTCCATAAAAGCCAGACTAAGCAATAAAGTACCTCGTATTTTTCCCTCCGCCTCGGGTTGTCTCGCGATACCTTCTACAGCTTGACCCGCAGCAGTACCTTGACCTACTCCAGGTCCAATAGAAGCAAGCCCGACGGCCAACCCAGCGGCAATAACAGAAGCGGCAGAAATCAGTGGATTCATGATAAGTTCCTCGCACTAAAATAAAGAAATAGTTAATGATACAATCGTCCAATGAATTATGACTTAATTATTCCATCGCTAAGATTCATCCAGTCGAAATAACTAAGAACTCGGAATTGAAGTAATAATAATATTAGTATTAAACCATAAAAGCTACTTCGATATCTCTTTTTTAGTTCCGATCCACAGGATTTTTGTGAATCCATACAACTTTTGTTCTTCCATTTCTTCTTTCCAAACCCTTTTTAATTCTTCGTTCGTTAGTTTTCTTTATTTCATTGCTTTATTCATTCACATTCAATTCACAGGCAAAGACGAAACCAAAGAATTTCTATTGGAATCTCTATCTAAGTTCACAATAGTAGGGCGGATTAGATATATCTTTAGTTGATATATAACTATCAATATCTAATATCATATATACATGTCTTTCTTCCATAACGTAAACCAACTATTCATATCTTAGATTCAAACTATTCGTATCTTAAAGTCAATCGTATTCTAGAATCATTCTTGGAACCATACACAAGAGTTGGCTTAGAGTCATTAGATCCCATATACCCAATTCTGTTCCCCCCTCCCAATCAACCCATTTTTTATGAATCTCGTTTGGCGAATCATTGCATAGAAATAAACATAAGTATTTTATTCCGGTAAGGTCATTCACTTTAATTATTTATTAATATTTAATATTTTCTTTTGGTCAATCGTTGAATTGAATAAAATCAACTAAAATGGGAATCATTCTAGAAAGCATCTTTCTTTTTCTTTTTTTTTTTTAATCACACACCGTGTAAATAGTGATACTATGATACTATAAGAATTTTTATTCAAATAATGACTCCTTTTATTTGAATTGAATGAACAAAACAATAGAATGATAATATTCATTCATGAATTTTAGGAAAAAGATCTTTTTGATCTCTTTCCTTTTTTACAATTCCCCAATATCAGAATTTTTTTTCTATGACTCTTGGTCGTATATCCCGTACTTGTCTATTTCTATTTGTATATTGATGTTTCCTAAGTGGATTATCTTTAGTTACGCATACACTGCGTTATTCTAAGCTAAAAAAAAAAAAAGAGACTATTTCGAAAACTAGTCAATGATGGCCCTCCATAGATTCGCCTATATAAGCCGCCGCTAAAGTTGCAAAAATAAGAGCCTGAATACCGCTTGTAAATAATCCAAGGAACATCACAGGTATAGGAACCACTAAAGGTACTAAAGAAACAAGAACAACAACTACTAATTCATCAGCTAATATATTCCCGAAAAGTCGAAAGCTAAGTGATAAAGGTTTTGTGAAATCTTCTAAAATGTTAATGGGTAAAAGAATTGGAGTCGGTTGAATGTATTTACTGAAATAACCTAATCCCTTTTTAGAAAGACCTGCATAGAAATATGCTACTGACGTGAGCAAGGCTAAAGCAACGGTAGTATTGATATCATTCGTAGGTGCAGCTAACTCCCCATGGGGTAACTGTATTATTTTCCAAGGTAAAAGAGCACCGGACCAATTCGAAACAAAAATAAATAGAAACATAGTTCCAATAAAGGGAACCCATGGACCATATTCTTCTCCAATCTGAGTTTTGCTCACGTCTCGAATAAATTCAAGGACATATTCGAAGAAATTTTGACCGGCAGTCGGAATAGTTTGTGGATTCCGAACAGCTATAAGGGCTGAACCTAATAAGATAGCAATTACAACCCAAGAAGTAATAAGTACTTGGGCATGGACTTGTAAACCTCCTATTTGCCAATAGAAATGTTGGCCTACTTCCACACCGGATATATCGTATAACCCGTTTAGTGTGTTACTGGAACATGATATAACATTCATATTGCCCTCTAACAGAAATAGAACTTTAAAAAGAATTATTTTGATTCAACCCTCTCCCTTTCGACTTGTATACTTTAATTAGAATTATCCGTTTTGAATACCCGCTAATCACATAATATCCACGGTTTTTTTATTTCGTTTCTTTTATGCGATTCAAGAAGAGTAACCGATTCCAAAAATCCATGTAGTTACCAAAAAAAGTGATTTATCTTATTATTAATCAAGGATTTCGTATATAGCTAGAACGACCCTCACAAATTGCAAATACAAATTTATTAAGAATTAATCGGATTGAAGCTATAGCGTTATCGTTTGCTGGAATCGAAATATCTGCTAGATCGGGGTCACAATTTGTATCAATTAAACAAATTGTTGGAATTCCCAAAGCGAGACATTCTCGAAGAGCCGTATATTCTTCTTGCTGATCAACGATGATTACAATATCCGGTACCCCCGTCATATATGGAATCCCGCCCGGATACGTTTGCAAGCGTGATAATTGTCTCTTCAGGATAGCTGCATCTCTTTTTGGAAGACGGTTGAGTCTCCCCGTCTTTTGTTCCGCTCTCAAATCCCTGAACTTATGAAGTCTCGTTTCTGTAGTGGACCAATTCGTTAACATACCACCGAGCCTTTTTTTTTTTAATATAATATAATGACACCGGGTTCTTATTGCAGCTCGTGCTACTAAATCCGCTGCTTTATAACAAGCTTCTGATAAAAAACGAGCAGTTCTTGTCAGATTTGTAATATGAATACCTTTATGTTTTGCTGAGATATACGGTGACATTCTAGGATTCCATTTCCTAGTACCATGACCAAAAGGAATTCCTGCTTCCATCATCTCTTCAAAAAAGATTTGATAAAAAAAAGAGACGAGGTGCCCTGAAATAAATAATTGTTCCAATGGAACCTTCTCTTCTACCAGAGATTGGCCATTGATACACAATCCAGGCCATTCATGACTTTCTATTCGTTATTATCTTTCTTTTCTTACTATTAAGAAATCTAAGAAATCAAAGGATCAAAAATAGTTAAGAGAATACGCTCCTTAGGACTCATTAAATCCTCTAAACGATTGTTCTGATGTATCATGTAAAGTCTTTGAAATGCAAAAGTCTAATAATTCTCTGTGGTGTAAGAAAATATCTATCATCCCCCCCCCGAATAAATTCTTTTTTTTTGTTTCCAAAAGAATATTGTTATGCTGCCGTGAACAGTGCACTAATGCTTTGAATCCGGTACCTACGGGTATCATCCCCCCCAGAACAACGTTCTCTTTCAGGCCTTTCAACCAGTCGATACGACCCCGGAGAGCTGCTTTTGCTAAAACCCGAGCGGTTTCTTGAAAACTTGCTTCAGATATAAAACTTTGAGTATTCAGAGATGCTCTCGTTATTCCCAATAATATAGCTCGATAACAGATCGCTTCTTCCAAAGCACGCCCCGTTCGCTCCGCTCGTAACAATCCAATAAGTTCGCCGGGTAAAAAAATATTAGACATTCCATCTTCTGAAACCAACACTTTTGATGTTATTTGACGTACAATAATTTCGATATGTCTATTATGGATTTGGACCCCCTGGGATCGATAAACCTTTTGGATCTTATTAACCAAAGAGATACGACTTTGCACTATAGTTAGCTCAGCACCAATTAAGAATCCCCAAGGAATCCCAAGAATTCTTGTTATACGCGCGTTCCAACCCTCAACTCTTTTTTCTAGGTTCATCGATATTGAATCAATCGAACGCACTTCTAACACTTGTTCTACTTTTGGAAGACCCTGCGTTATATCACCAGATCTTGATTTTTCATATATAAATGTAATTAATGTATCTCCTTCATAAAGGATTTCTCCATAATGCCCATGAACAGTTGCTCCTGGAGTAGCCAAATAAGGCTTAGCTGATCTTATTACTACAGAGCCAGCTTGAACAATTAAAACTTGACCTGATTTGAGGTGTGGTCCATTTGTGGCGATACATATATTTTCACAAATAAACTGCCCAAGACTCATTATTGTGGACATTTCCTCACAATAATTATGATGGATAAAATACCAATTCAAATTAAATGGATTCAAAACAATCTTACTGTCTGGATCAGGATTATAAATTCTCTCGTTTTCATCCATTAAATAAAATTTACGTACTTGAAAAGTCTGTTTTAAATTATCCAGTTTCAAATAGTTAGTTACCGAAATCGGATTATAAGTTATTAAATAGTAAAATGAATAAAAATTCGCAATTTGAAGGACTGTTCCTAAGGGTCCCAACGAATTCCTAATTGGAATTAGAGGATCTTTTTGAATGTGAATTGATTGCTTTATCACATTATGATATTTGATATCGTTGAATGGACCCATTCGAAAACAATTAGATGATGACAAAATTATCAAAGATTGGCATTCCTTATTTCTATTCAACAAGGTATGAATAGTTCCTTGATTTTGGCTAAGTGATTGTTGAACCCTTGCCTTGAAATAAATGGAGTAAAACGGATTTATATTGGTGCGATCTGGACCATTATCAGAGATCAATCCTGGACTTGACGGAGCATTCCTTTTTCTGATATACGAAATATGGGATTGCACTAAGTCGATTCTTAGGAAATCTCGAATCATACCATTTGTACTTACTTCAACAAAGGAAGCACAGACCTCTTCGACGGAAGAACTTTTTTTGTCTTGGTCCCAATTTAAGACTAAACAAGTTCGAACTAATTGAATACTTGTGTCAGAAATACCCCGAAAGGGTTTGCCCTTTCCATAAAGGATATAATTGACAACTCGAAGGTGCATATTATCCTTTTCCCGCAGCAGATCCTGGGGGAAGAGTGTTGCTAAATTGATACCGTTCGCTATTTCATATGTGACTACGGGTCGAACCAAAACAAAATGCTTTTTCTTGGTAGGTGTGATCCGTTGGACATAGATCCATTTTTTCAATTTTTTTGATTCCCGGGTGTATTCCTTAAGTTCTTTTTTTCCCGTTTCCGGCGGTATCAAGATGCCACTGTGTCGGGATATCTTATCCGTTTCCCCAGGAAAATGGATATCCCCAGAAAAAATTTTTAGTTCAATCTTTTTTTTTTTTTTCTCCACTCGGACCAATCCGCCCACTTGGCTTCTTCTATTTAAAGCGATTCGGGTATCTACGCCAATGATACTATTATTCCGTACCATTACGTAAGAAGATTCGGGTAAAATATGCACTTCCTCGGGAATGAAAAAAAAGCGATCAATTTTCATTTGAAATTTTGGCTTAATTTTTTTGACTCCTCGATACTCAATCAAGTCCTCTTTTTTGACGATTGAATGCGCCCCTATAGTCCCATATTTAGTAATTCCTGAATTCTTTCTTCTGTATCGAGGATCATCAAAATAAGCAAGAATACTATTTTTACGGAAAATACCCTTTATGGGTATTTCAATCGAGATACCTGAATGGGGCATTAGTTCTTTCTCTTGTTCTTGAATGGATTGGAACGGAATGAGAAATTGATTTCTTCGCCTTTTTGCCAATAAATCAGAATTCTTGTGGAGAATTGCAGGATGTATGAGATTAAAATGACCAATACCTATGATTCGATTAAATCCCGAATAATCCAAAATACCATCTTCTTTTTTATCAGAAAAATCTGACCTAACTAATTGGTGTCTCACTTGATCATTATTCACTGAGAGGCTAGAAATATATCTTCGTTCGACAGAATGAGAATGGATGTTCAGTTGATCTTGATCCTTGTGGAGTGAAAAAGAAACTACACCGGATCTGCACGAACCTCCTGATAATATCCATAAATGACTTGTTTTTGGTAAGAGCCGGACATTACTATATTGAAATTCGGGTGCATGGTACACGTCGGTACTCCAGTGCATTTCTCCCTCTGAGTCAGAATAAATATGTTTTCGAACCCTCTCCTTAAAATTCAAAGTGTATGTTCCCGCCCGAATCTCAGCAATCACTTGTTCTGATTCTACATATTGATCATTTTGAACTAAAAGAAAGCTTTTTGGTG